ATTGTAAATATTTAAATATTAGTGACAACTAACAAATTTGGGTGCATCACTAGGGGTGTTCCTGTTTCCGGGGGGTAAGCAGGAATAACAAGCATCTCACGAGTGATGGGGGGGTAGGGGGGGTAAACGCGCAAAAACGAACGGGGGGAGGGGGGGGCATATTAGGTTAAGTCTCGGTTGAAAAATAAATATTATGCTCTTGATATCAGTTATGCAATGCTTAAAACTATATCATAAAGCATTCCATATTATTTACTCAGTCAAGGAAATGTTCTACCTTGACGAGTAATACCGTGTGCACTCTGAAATGTCAAGTGAAAGGAAGACAAAAAAAGGAACCCCTTACACGCTGGCGAGAACGCCCGGCATGTTGGGTAACGAGTCGTATGATTACGGGCATTAACTTATGTAAGCGTCGATGAAAGTGTGAGGAATAATATCAATTCATGGCCCTGAAGTAGGAACCAAATGCCAGGAATAATTCACTAAGTGAAACCCCCACAATTGTTGTCCCTCACCTTCAATAACCGTTAGCATTAAGAAATCAACTGATGGTCGGTTCTTACTACATTAAGCTGATTGAAAGGACGGGTAGTTGGGTCCTGGTATATCTAGACGGATGAATCATGTGTTAGGTCTTAAGTTTCGATTAGTCTTTATTTCAGTTAGTTGTCTCTTCTTTATATGGTTTTAATATACCTTGTTTGTTATGTTGGTATTTTTATGTGTAAAACCAGTTATGTCCGTATTGTTATAATGTCCTTAAGTACCCCATGAAATGGTTAATATATATTAATGGTGTTAATACATATATGTCATAACAGAACATAGTTTAAAAAGAATTTTGGCTTTGGGAGTCATTGGCGGAGGTTAGAGCCCTCCTGTTCTGAGTGGGAGGGGGGACTTTAACCCCCGGCGTCCGGTTTACAAGACCGGCGCTCTGAGCTGAGCTACTCACACATGTTCAGTTTAAGGCTTTATTTTCTACGAAGCCTGCTAAAGGTATAAGGACTAGGAAGATGGCGAAATATAGTACGGAGGCCAGTTGCCCGATGATAATAAAGGGGTGTTCTACTGGCATTCCTCCGATTCATGTAAGGATTAGTACGTCTGCAATCAATGTTCAGAATAGGAACTGCGTGAGCGGGCGAAATGTTAGGCCTCGTTGTTTTGAGGTGTGGAGGAGCGGGACAAGCATGAGCACTAGGATCGAGAACAACAGAGCCACGACTCCCCCTAGCTTATTAGGGATGGAGCGTAGAATGGCGTAAGCAAATAAGAAATATCACTCTGGCTTAATATGTGGGGGGGTGACTAGTGGGTTTGCAGGCGTGAAATTGTCCGGGTCTCCTAACAGGTTGGGTGCAAAGAGTGCAAGGGATGCTAGGGCTACTAGCATAACTACGAAGCCAATAAGGTCTTTGTATGAGAAATAAGGGTGGAAGGAGATTTTATCCGCGTCCGAGTTTAGGCCGGCAGGGTTGTTGGACCCCGTTTCGTGGAGAAAGAGTAGGTGGATTATGGTTACTGCGGCGATAATGAAGGGGAGTAGGAAGTGAAAGGCGAAAAAGCGAGTGAGGGTGGCGTTATCTACTGAGAACCCCCCTCAGATCCATTGAACTACTAATCCTCCGACATAAGGAATGGCGGATAGGAGGTTTGTGATGACGGTGGCGCCTCAAAAAGACATTTGACCCCAGGGGAGAACGTAGCCTACGAAAGCAGTGGCTATGGTAAGAAGAAGTAGTACTACTCCCACGTTTCATGTAACTTTATATAAGTAGGAGCCGTAGTATAGGCCTCGTCCAATGTGCATATAAATGCAGATAAAGAAGAAAGAGGCTCCGTTGGCATGGAGGTTGCGGATAAGTCAGCCGTAGTTAACATCTCGACAGATGTGGGCGACTGATGAGAAGGCGGTGGCGATGTCAGAAGTGTAGTGCATTGCTAGAAAGATTCCTGTGGCTAATTGCGAGATTAAGCAGAGTCCTAGGAGGGACCCAAAATTTCATCAAACAGAGATGTTAGAGGGGGCTGGTAGATCAACGACCGCGTCGTTAGCAATCTTTAATAGGGGGTGGGATTTGCGTAGGCTTGCCATTAAGTTCTTATAGTTGAATACAACAGTGGTTTTTCAAGTCACAGGTCCTGGTTAAACCCCTGGTAGGAATTATGGTATTTATTAGCACTTTATGTTGTATTAGTATTATTCTGGGTTTGGTGCTGGTAGCATCTAACCCCTCACCTTACTTTGCTGCCTTAGGGCTAGTTTTAGTGGCGGGGTCCGGTTGCGGTGTTTTGATGGTGGAGGGCGGGTCTTTTCTGGCGTTGATCCTGTTTCTTATTTACTTAGGCGGGATGTTGGTGGTTTTTGCCTACTCTGCTGCTTTAGCGGCGGAGCCTTATCCGGAGGCTTGAATAAGTCGGTCGGTGTTTTTCAATATGTGTGTTTATCTCGGGCTAGTGGTAGGGGGTTTTTTAATAGTGGGCGGGAAGTTTACGTCATGTTGGGATGGGTTTGGTTTTGGAGCGGCAGGGGGGGTTGTGCGTGGGGATATGGGGGGTGTAGCTCTAATGTACTCGTCGGGGGGAGGAATACTAGTTACAAGTGCCTGGGTGCTTTTATTAACTTTGTTTGTAGTGCTAGAGCTCACCCGTGGGGTGAGCCGAGGGGTGTTGCGTGCAGTTTAGACGAGGATAAAGATAGTTACGCAAAGGACAGTTAGTGTGAAAAAGATCATATAGGATTTGATCAGCCCTTTTTGAATACTGCTAACGTGGGAGGCTAGCTTAGATGTTTGTAATGAAAGGCCTTTTGGTCCGATAGTTTCTGTCCAAGATAGGTCTAGTGTTTGGGCAGCAATTTTGTGGGCAAAGGCGAGGTTAATTTTAGGGGTTAGGCGGTGAATTAGGGGTGGGAAGAAGCCGAGTATGTTAGAAAAGCGATAGGGGGCGATTTTGGGTGTGGGGCTCAACTGTTGATTTGCGGTTGTGGCAAGTTGAAGTGCAATTAATAGGCCCAAGATGGTTACAATTAGGGCGGATAATTTTATTACAGGGGTTATAACCATAATAGGGGTCTTGTTGGGAAGTATATTAGAGGTGATAAGTAGTCCGGCGAGGATGCTTCCTCAAGCAAGTCGTTTGATAGGGTTTATAACTTCTTTGGGGGTTTCGTCAATAGGGGAGAGGGGGGCGATACGTGTGTTATTCAGGGAGACTAAGTAAATAAGGCGGATGCTGTAAGCAGCGGTAAATGAGGTTGCAATTAGTGTTAGAATAAGGGCGAACGTGTTCAGGAAGGAGGTATTTATGGCCTCAATAATTGCGTCTTTTGAGAAGAACCCTGCTAGGAAGGGGAAGCCTGCTAGGGCCAGGCTGCCGAGGTTAATACACGAGGAGGTAAAGGGTGTGAGGTAGAACATACCCCCTATTTTTCGGATGTCTTGTTCGTCGTTCAGGCTGTGGATCACGGACCCGGAACATAGGAAGAGCATGGCCTTAAAAAAGGCGTGGGTGCAGATATGCAGGAACGCCAGTTGAGGCTGATTAAGTCCGATGGTCACTATTATTAGGCCTAGTTGACTGGAGGTGGAGAAAGCTACAATTTTTTTAATATCATTCTGGGTGAGGGCACATGTTGCTGTAAAAAGGGTGGTGAGGGCGCCAAGTCATAGACATATTGTTAACGCGTTAGGGTTTTGTGCGATGAGGGGATTAAGACGGATCAGCAAGAAGATGCCCGCCACGACTATTGTGCTAGAGTGCAGTAGGGCAGAAACTGGTGTGGGGCCTTCTATGGCCGAGGGGAGCCACGGGTGAAGTCCAAATTGGGCGGATTTACCCGTGGCCGCTAAAATCAGGCCTAGTGCGGGCACCATGGTGTTAGCAGATTTAGAAAGGGTAAAGATCTGATCAATTTCCCATGAGTTAAAGTTTAGGGCGCATCAGATCAGTACTAGAAGGATTCCGATATCGCCGACTCGGTTATAAATAACGGCCTGGAGGGCCGCAGTGTTAGCGTCCGCTCGGCCATGTCACCACCCGATAAGAAGAAAGGATATGATACCCACGCCTTCTCAGCCGATGAAAAGTTGGAAAATGTTATTAGCAGTCACTAAGACTAGTATAGCCACCAAGAATATCAACAGGAAATTGGCGAAGCGGTCAATTAACGGGTCAGAGGCTATGTATCAGGATGTAAACTCTATAATAGATCAGGTGACGTATAGAGCAATAGGGGTGAAAATAATTGTGTAGAAGTCAAACTTGAAGCTTAAAGAGAGGGGAAGATATGAGAAGTCTGTTCAGTGCCATGTGTGGGTCAAGGTCTCTAGGCCTGAGCTGAGGTAAAGGGCCAGAGGTAAAAGGCTAACAAAAAAGGCCAGTTTTACTGCAGTTTTCACCTTTGCTGGGTGGTCTTTAACTAATATGTTACTTAAAGGAGAAGTCCACACCAAAGGGGCACAGAGCATGACTAATATAATCAATAAGGAGGATACTATAATTTCAGATACGTGGTGCATTTTAGCTACTACTTGGATTTGCACCAAGAGTTTTTGGTTCCTAAGACCAGCGGATGAACTATTATCCTTTAGTAGCGCGAGTGAGCCCCGGGGTCCAACCGGGGGGGCGGTAGTTAGCAGTCTCCGGTGCCTGCATGGCCTCTCTCGGTCAATAAGGGGGCTTTAACCCCTGTTGCTAGAATCACAATCTAAAGTTTTACTTAAACTATATCGACGGTTATGCAAGGATGAGGGCTGGCTTAAACACTAGTAGGAGAAGAGGAAGGAGATGGAGCGCCATCAAAAGGTGCTCTCGGGTGAAAGAGGGGTCTGGGAGGACGATGTGGGCGGGGGTGATGCCTCGTTGTGTTATTAAGAACATATAAAGGGAGTAGGCTGCAGTGATAAGGGTTCCCAGCCCCGTAAAAATTAGGGTTCAAGAGGATCAGTTGAAAAGACATGTCATAATTAGCAGCTCCCCCATAAGGTTTGGGAGCGGGGGGAGCGCAAGATTGGCCAGTGTGGCAATAAATCATCATGCTGTTATTAGAGGTAGGAGGACTTGTAAACCTCGGGCTAAGATTATAGTGCGGCTGTGGGTTCGCTCATAGTTTGTATTAGCTAAGCAGAAAAGAGCAGAGGACGTTAAACCATGTGCAATTATAAGGGCTATAGCCCCAGAAAAGCCACAGGGCGTTTGAGTTAAAATTCCGGCAGCTACAAGCCCCATATGGCTGACTGACGAGTAGGCAATTAGTGATTTAAGATCTGTTTGTCGCAGGCAAATTGATGCGGTTATGATTACGCCTCAAAGTGCAAGGATAATAAAGGGGTAGTTAAGTGACGAGGTGAGTGGATTTAGCAGGGGAAGAACCCGCATTATGCCATAACCGCCTAGTTTCAGAAGGACAGCAGCTAAGACTATTGAGCCGGCTACTGGGGCTTCTACATGGGCTTTGGGTAGTCAGAGGTGTACGCCGTAAAGGGGTATTTTTACTAGGAAGGCAAGGAGACACGCCAACCACCACAGCTTGTTAGCATATGTGAATACGTTGGAGGAGGGGCATAATTGTAGGCTGATTAACGATAGGGTGCCGACAGAGTTCTGTAGATAAAGAAGTGCAATGAGAAGTGGGAGGGAGCCAGCCAGGGTGTAGAATAAAAAGTAAGAGCCGGCATTGAGCCGGTCTTTCTGGTTTCCTCACCGGGTAATAATGGCCAAGGTTGGTAGTAATGTGGCCTCAAATATTACATAAAATATTACCAGTTCAGTTGCACTGAAGGCCAGAATGAGGAAGAACTGTAGCGAGATTAGAAGGGTAATGTAAGTTCGTTGTTGACCCAAGGGGTCGGTTGAGGTGTGATTTTGACTAGCAAGGATTATTAAAGGCAGTAACCAGCAGGAAAGCACTAAAAGTGGTGTGGACAGCATGTCTGTGGCTATAGCCATATTAATAAAATTTCACCCTGGCTGGGCTGTATTTTTTAGTCAAATAAGGCTTAGGGCCGCAATAAGCAGGCTTTGATACAGGGCTGTTGGCCACAGCCATTTACTGGGGGCCAGCCAGGCGGAGGGGATTATCATAAGGGTGGGGATTAGAATCTTTAGCATTGTAGGAGGTTGAGGGCTTTGAGGTGGTCGGAGCCGTGGGTCCGAGCTGTCGCTACAAGGAGAGCTAACCCTGTGCTTGCCTCGCAGGCTGAAAAAGTTAGTAGGAATATGGGGGCAGATGAGAAGTTTACGGCTTCAAGGGTCAGAGCTCATAAGGAGAAAGACAGGTAGAGGGATAGCATTATACCTTCTAAGCATAAAAGGGCCGATAGGAGGTGTGTGCGGTTAAAGGATAGGCCTGCTAGGCCCAGAACAAAAGCTGAGAAAAACGAAAAATTTGTTAAAGTCATTAGATTATTATGGATTTTAACCACGACTTTTGAGCCGAAATCAAATGTTTTACCTTAAACTAATAACCTATTCTGCTCATTCAAGGCCTCCTTGGGCTCATTCGTAAATTAGTCCGGCTGTTAACATAACTAAGACTAGCGTTGCCCAGGTGAATGTGAGAGAGGGGGAAGAGAGCTGATCTGCTCAAGGGAGAGGGAGAAGAAGTGCGATTTCTAGATCAAATAGGAGGAATAAGATAGCAATCAGGAAAAAGCGTAGGGAGAAAGGCAGTCGGGCGGAGCCGAGGGGGTCGAAACCACATTCATAGGGGGAGAGCTTTTCGGAGTCAGGGGTTATTTGTGGGAGGTAAAAAGAAACAAGGGCTAGTACTACTGCTAGGGCAGTGGAGATTAATAGCATTGCCATAATAATATTCATTATCTTTCCTTGGGTTTTCACCAAGCCCAAATGATTGGAAGTCACTTATACTGTCTATACTAGAAAGATTATGAGCCTCATCAGTAGAGGGAGACATAGAGGAGAAGTCAGACTACGTCAACGAAGTGTCAATATCATGCAGCAGCTTCTAACCCAAAATGATGTTCTGATGTGAAGTGAAACTGAATTAGACGGACCAGGCAGACGGCGAGGAATGTTGAGCCAATAATTACGTGTAGTCCATGAAATCCTGTTGTTACAAAAAAAGTTGAGCCATAAACCCCATCGGCAATTGTAAAAGGCGCCTCATAATATTCCAACCCTTGAAGAAAGGTGAAGTAGAAGCCTAGCAGGATTGTTAGGATTAGTGCTTGAATAGCAGGTTTACGGTCCCCCTCAATAATGCTGTGGTGACATCACGTAATTGTGGCGCCGGAGGCTAGTAATACCGCTGTGTTTAGAAGGGGGACACCAAACGGGTCAATAGGGGAAATGCCAGTGGGGGGCCAGCACCCTCCGAGATCGGGGGTAGGGGCAAGGCTAGAGTGGTAAAAAGCTCAGAAAAACCCTAAAAAGAAGAATACTTCCGAGGTAATAAATAAAGCTATACCACATCGTAGGCCCTTTTGAACAGGGGGTGTATGGTGGCCTTGAAATGTTCCTTCTCGGACAATATCCCGTCATCACTGATACATGGTTAAAAGCAGCAGTACTAAGCCGAGGTTTATTAAAGTTGTAACATGGAAATGAAATCAGATTGCTAAGCCTGCTGTTATTAACAGGGCTGCAACTGCTCCTGTTAAAGGTCATGGGCTGGGGTTTACTATATGATATGCATGAGCTTGATGGGCCATTACACGTTTTCTTGTAGGTACAAGCTGAGGAGGAGGACAAATACGTAGGCTTGGATCATAGCAACAGCCACTTCTAACACAGTTAGGAGAAGTAGAACAACTAGGGTAAGTAGTGAGACGGTTGTTATGACTGGGAAAAGAACGAAGACTGCAGTTGCAATAAGTTGAATTAACAGGTGGCCAGCAGTTAGATTAGCAGTGAGTCGGACCCCTAGGGCGATTGGTCGAATAAAAAGGCTAATAGTCTCGATAATAATAAGCATCGGAATTAGGGGTGTGGGGGTGCCTTCGGGTAAAAGGTGTCCTAATGCATGTGTAGGGCGGTTACGCAGTCCGATGATCACTGTAGCCAGTCAAAATGGTACAGCAAGCCCTATATTTAGGGACAGCTGTGTTGTAGGGGTAAAAGTGTAGGGTAAAAGACCTAGCATATTTAAGCCCAACAGGAAGACAATTAAGGATCCATATAAAAGGGCCCACTTATGGGCTTCTTGGCTCAGGGGTGAAAGAAGTTGACCTGTATATTGCTTTAAGAATCAGCCCTGAAGTGTCCCTAGTCGATTGGTCAGCCACTTAGAGGAGGCTGAGGGAAACAAGGCTAAAGGGGTCGCTAAAGCAATTGCAATTAGGGGGACTCCGGCAAAAGAGGGGCTAGCGAATTGGTCAAAAAAGCTTGCTATCATGGTCAGTTTCAAGGGGTTTTAGTAATTGTTTCTTTAGCTTCGGGGACTAGCTTGTTAGGGAAGGTATAGGACATGATTTTAGAAGGCAAGAAGGTTAAAAACATCAATCATGAGAAGACTAAGATTAAGAATCAAGGGGAGGGGTTGAGTTGAGGCATTTCACTAAAGGTGATTAGGAGCCACCAATCTTTAGCTTAAAAGGCTAACGCTTTGACCTATTTTAGCTTTTTAGTGTTATAGGTCTAGTATTAGTAGGGATCATTTCTCGAACGCCTCAAGGGGGACGGCTTCGACAACAATGGGCATAAAGCTGTGGTTAGCCCCACAAATTTCGGAGCATTGACCATAAAAAATTCCGGGGTGGGCGGCCATTAGGGCTGTTTGATTCAGTCGCCCTGGGACAGCGTCTATTTTAACACCTAAAGAAGGGACAGCTCATGAATGTAGGACGTCGTCCGCTGAGACAAGAACACGGATAGGGGATTCAACCGGGAGGACTACACGGTGGTCAACCTCTAGTAAGCGGAACTGACCAGGGACGAGGTCTTGGGTGGGGATTATATATGAGTCGAAGGAGAGGTCATTGTAGTCGGTGTACTCATAGCTTCAGTATCATTGGTGGCCGACGGCTTTAATAGTTAGGTGGGGGTCGTTGACTTCGTCTATGAGGTAAAGAATGCGCAAAGAAGGGAGGGCAATAAGGATGAGGATAATGGCTGGGAGAACAGTTCAAATGATCTCGACTTCTTGGGAGTCTAGAATATACTTATCAGTTAATTTTGTTATAACCATAGCAACAATAATGTAAAGGACAAATGTGCTAATTAGGAATACAATTATTAACGTGTGGTCATGGAAATGTAATAGCTCTTCTATTACTGGGGAAGCTGCATCTTGAAAACCTAGTTGAGAGGGATGGGCCATAATCAAGAGGTGCGGGGGTTTAACCCACAACTCTGCCTTGACAAGGCAGTATAATGGTTTTATTAACCTCTTATGAAGAAAGTGGCAGAGTGGCTATGCTACTGGCTTGAAACCAGTTTATGGGGGTTCAATTCCTTCCTTTCTCGTAGTTACTGAACTTGCACGTAAGCTGGCTCTTCAAAAGTGTGATAGGGGGGCGGGCAGCCATATAGTCACTCCACGTTAGTTGAGGCTAGTTCTACTGACTGAACCTCTCGTTTTGCTGCAAATGCCTCTCAGATAATAAAGAGGAACATAACTACAGCAACTAGCGACACAAGCGAGCCAATAGAGGACACTGTATTTCAGAGGGTGTATGCGTCAGGGTAATCAGAGTATCGTCGGGGCATGCCGGCTAAGCCTAAGAAGTGTTGAGGGAAGAAAGTTAGGTTTACACCTGCAAATATTACACCAAAATGGATTTTGGTTCATAGGCTGTGCAGAGTGTAACCGGAGAATAGCGGAAATCAGTGGACGAAACCTCCTATAATAGCGAAGACTGCCCCCATAGAGAGCACGTAGTGGAAGTGGGCAACTACATAGTATGTGTCATGAAGGACAATGTCGAGGGATGAATTTGCTAAGATAATCCCTGTTAGACCTCCCACTGTAAAAAGGAAAATAAAACCAAGGGCCCAAAGTAAGGGGGTCTCTCACTTAATGGCCCCGCCGTGAAGGGTAGCTAATCAGCTAAAGACTTTTACACCGGTAGGGATTGCAATAATCATTGTGGCCGATGTAAAATAGGCTCGTGTGTCGACGTCTATGCCGACAGTAAACATGTGGTGGGCTCAGACAATAAATCCTAATAGGCCAATTGCTATTATAGCTCAGACCATTCCTATGTATCCAAAAGGCTCTTTTTTGCCTGAATAATATGCTACAATGTGGGAGATTATACCAAAGCCTGGTAAAATCAGGATATACACCTCGGGGTGCCCAAAGAATCAAAAAAGGTGTTGATAGAGGATGGGGTCCCCCCCTCCTGCCGGGTCAAAAAAAGTAGTATTTAGGTTTCGGTCTGTAAGGAGTATGGTGATGCCTGCGGCGAGCACTGGGAGGGATAGTAGTAACAGCACAGCTGTGATGAGGACGGCTCAGACGAATAGGGGGGTCTGGTATTGGGTTATAGCTGGGGGCTTCATATTTGTAATTGTTGTGATAAAGTTAATGGCACCAAGAATAGATGAGATACCTGCCAGGTGGAGCGAGAAGATAGTCAGATCCACAGAGGCACCTGCGTGTGCAAGGTTACTTGATAAGGGGGGATAAACAGTTCAACCTGTTCCGGCCCCGGCCTCTACGCCTGAGGATGCTAAGAGAAGAAGGAAAGATGGGGGTAAGAGCCAAAAACTCATATTATTTATTCGAGGGAAGGCCATGTCGGGGGCTCCAATCATTAGGGGGATTAGTCAGTTTCCGAAGCCTCCGATCATAATTGGCATTACCATAAAAAAAATTATTACAAATGCATGCGCAGTAACAATAACATTATAAATCTGGTCATCGCCAAGAAGGGCCCCTGGCTGGTTTAGCTCTGCCCGGATAAGTAGGCTAAGAGCAGTGCCAACCATGCCGGCCCATGCACCAAAAATTAAGTAAAGGGTGCCAATGTCTTTGTGATTAGTAGAAAAGAATCAGCGTGTGACTGTCACAGGTAAGGTGGCTGAGTAAGCGGTGGATTGTAGCCCCACATACAGGGGTTTTAGTCCCCTTCTTGCCAAGTTCTGGGGTGTTACACGCCAGATTGCAAATCTGGAGAAGCAGGCTAACGCCTGCCGGGACTTTCCCCGCCTCCTTCCCCCGCAGGCGGGGAAAGTAGATGAATGCTCGCTGGTTAGGGCGCTTAGCTGTTAACTAAGACTTTGTAGGATCGAGGCCTTCTCATCTAGTGAGGCTATAGCTTAATTAAAGTGTCTGTTTTGCATACAGAAGATGTGAGTTAATGTCTCGTTAGTCTTACAGAGGTTGAGGGGTTTTAACCCCCGCTTAGGGCTTTGAAGGCCCTTAGTCTTACATTAACTTAAACCCCTTAAGGAAGGAATAGGGCAAGTGCTGCAGGACTTGCTGGTAAAAAAAGGATAATTAAAATCACAAAGGCTATAAGAAAGGTGTTTTGGGACGTGAGCTGTAGACGTCAGACTGGGAGACCTGAGATGGAGTTGGGGGCTTTTGTGAGGGTTAGGGCGTAGGAGAGTCGGAGGTAGAAGTATAGGCTAAGAAGAGAAGATATAGCGACGGTTAGGGCTAGTACTGTTATATTGTTTGCGGTTAACTCCCCTAGAATGAATCATTTTGGTACGAATCCTAGTGTCGGCGGGAGGCCCCCTAGCGAGAACAGCAGGATGGGGGTGGAGATTAGAATAGCATTATTCTTAGCTCAGGAGATGGCCAACGTATTAATTGTTTTGGCCCCCGTCATTAATAGGATGTTGAATATGCAATAGGTGGTAATGATATAAAGGGTGAATGCTATAAGTGTTAGGTGTGGGGCGAATGGAAGGGCTACAGCTATCCAGCCTAGGTGTGCAATAGATGAGTAGGCTATAATTTTACGAGTCTGCACTTGGTTTAGGCCACCAAGCCCGCCCACGAGGACAGAAATAACACCCAAGGTAATCATCAAAGGAATTTCAGTTTTGCCAGCCTGAACTATGAGTGCTATAGGTGCAATTTTCTGTCAGGTGGATAGGATTATTCCTGTTGAGAAGTCTAGTCCTTGGAGGACGTCGGGGAGCCATGAGTGTAGGGGGGCTAAGCCCATTTTTAATGCGAGTGCTAGGATAAGGAGAGATGTTGATAAAGGGTCTGAGAATTGGTTAATTACTCATTCACCAGCCGTTCATGCTTTAAGAACAGCGGCGAATAGGATTATAGCAGCGGCAGCGGCTTGGACAATAAAGTACTTAGTTGTGGCCTCAGCTGCTCGCGGGTGGTGGCTTTGAATTATAAAGGGAATAATAGCTAGTGTATTGATCTCAATTCCTATTCATGCTATGAGCCAGTTTGAGCTTGTAACGGTGATGAGAGTGCCTAGGAGGAGGCTGAAAGCTAAGACAGGTGGGATAAATGGTGTCATTAGTAAAAGAGGGATTGTTAGCCCACATTTTTGGGGTATGGACCCAAGAGCTTTTTTAGCTGATTTTACTAGGAAATGGTGTAGAGGGAAGCACAAAGAGTTTTGATCTCTTAAGGAGGGGTTCAAACCCCCTTTTTCTAGGGGAGTTGGGGGGACTTTAACCCCCATATAACACTCTATCAAAGTGGCCCTTAAATTCAGGCACAGCTCCTGTATTATTGAGGGGGCAGGCCCCCAAATGTGATTGGTATGGCGAGGTGTCAGATAACAAAAGCAAGGGTTAAGGGTAGGAAATTTTTTCAAATAAGGTGTATGAGTTGGTCATAACGGAAGCGGGGGTAGGATGCTCGAACCCATAAAAATAGAATTGAAAGAAAGACGGCTTTTACTATTAGATTAACAGAGGTTATCTCTGGTAAGTTAGGGAGGTGGTATGCACCTATAAAAAGAACTGCTGATAAGGTGTTCATAAGTAAAATGTTCGCATATTCCGCGAGGAAAAATAAAGCAAATGGGCCTCCAGCATACTCTACATTGAAGCCTGAGACAAGCTCGGATTCTCCCTCGGTGAGGTCAAAGGGGGCTCGGTTGGTTTCTGCTAGTGTTGAGATGTACCATATTATGGCCAATGGCCAGGCAGGTAATATTAATCAAACGGCCTCTTGTGTAGTACTAAATACTTGGAGTGTGAAAGCGCCTGTAAAGATCACACCCCCTAGAATAATAAGGCCGAGGCTCACTTCATAAGAAATGGTCTGTGCAATAGCCCGAAGTGCACCTATTAATGCATACTTTGAGTTGGATGCTCAGCCAGAGCCTAGGATGCAATATACCGCGAGGCTGGACAGGGCTAGAATAAATAGGATGCTTAGGCTAATATCAGCTGTTGCGTGTGGCAGGGGCATGGGCGCTCAGAGGGTTAGCGCTAAAGTAAGCGCTAGCATGGGGGCTGCCAGAAATAGGATGTTGTTGGAGGTTAGGGGCTTAATGGGCTCTTTGATAAAGAGTTTAACACCGTCGGCAATTGGTTGAAGAAGCCCGTAAGGCCCTACGACGTTAGGCCCTTTCCGAAATTGTATGTAGCCTAGGACTTTGCGTTCAATTAAAGTAAGAAATGCAACTGCAAGTAAAACAGGGACAATAAGGGCTAGGGGGTTAATAAGGTAAATTATAAGATTGGAAAGCATTATTAAGGAGAGGATTTGGACCTCTGTCGAAAGGGCTTAGACCTTTTGCATATCCGGGCTCTGCCACCTTAATAAACCCTAGACTTGGGCTAGGCTTATTAGTGCCCTTATCTGCTTTATTTGTCTTCAGCAGGTGGGGTTAAGGCTTGCCAGCAGCATTGGCCTTACTTTTTCGGTCCTTTCGTACTAGAAAAAGTCACTCATAGATAGAAACTGACCTGGATTACTCCGGTCTGAACTCAGATCACGTAGGACTTTAATCGTTGAACAAACGAACCCTTAATAGCGGCTACACCATTAGGATGTCCTGATCCAACATCGAGGTCGTAAACCCCCTTGTCGATAGGGACTCTTGAAGGGGATTGCGCTGTTATCCCTAGGGTAACTCGTTTCGTTGATCGGTAAACCGGATCATTTGTTAGAGTTTCTACGACTTAGACTTGGGGGTCTTAGTTTTGAAAGTGTTGCTTTCTCGTCACGGGAGTTATTTATTACCCCGCGGTCGCCCCAACCAAAAACATTTTCTAGGTAAATGCTTAGTTCATTCCTTTATTTAGGGGGTAGTGACGTAAACCTGATATGTTTAAAGCTCCATAGGGTCTTCTCGTCTTATGCTTACATCCCAGCTTCTGCACGGGGAGATCAATTTAATTGATTAGGGGGAGGAGACAGCTAAGCCCTCGTGGTGCCTTTCATACAGGTCTTCATTTAAAAGACAAGTGATTACGCTACCTTTGCACGGTTAAAATACCGCGGCCGTTAAACACGAAGTCACCGGGCAGGCGGGACCTCTTATTTAAGATACACAAGAGGCGATGTTTTTGGTAAACAGGCGAGGCTTGAGTTTGCCGAGTTCCTTCTCTCCCTTTTAATCTTTCCTTGAGAGCACGCCAGTGTGGGTTTAACGTTTACATGTGGAGGTTTTTCTAGTTTTTTATAACTAAACCAGTACCCTCTGTTTGGGGGGCGTTAATGGTCGGTGTTAGTTCGTTCCGATGTACACTTGTGCAAGGAGGGGGGCTTCCCCTTATTACTCATACTAGCATTATCACTGTTAAAATAAATAACATGGCCTGATATGTATAAAGGATTAAGACTCTGTTTTCAGTATAATAGGTATAAAGGCATACATGAGCTTTAACGCTTTCTTTTAGGGTGGCTGCTCTTAGGCCCACCTAAGTATTGAAACCTTTAATAATATGATCTTTATCCATTCAATAAATTGTATTTTATGTATAAAGGGCTGTACCCCTTTATACTAACTGCTAAAACTTCTTTAAAACCTGAAGGGTAAAACAAGTTGGTTTAAGAAGTAATAGTGCTGAACTACTATTCATCTCTCAGGCAACCAGCTATAACCAGGTTCGATAGGTTTTTCACCGCTACTCGGAGCTCTTCCCACTCTTTTGCGACAGAGACGGGTGCACCCTAAAATAAGGTTGTCTCGGAGTAGCTCACCTGGTTTCGGGTGTTTAAACTAAAAGTCTTTTTGCTTAAGGAACACTTACTAGATCATGATGCAAAAGGTACGAGGGGTAATCTCTGCTTTTCTGGGTGTAACTTAGTTTTTCATTTCTCTTTCAACGTTCCCTTGCGGTACTTTCTCTGTTGCTATTAGAGCCTTTTCTGTCTCCCGTACTGAGGCTTAAAAATGATTTGTTTAATTGGTTGTAGTTGTTGATAAGTTAACAATAGATTATTTTTAGCTTATTTTTAATGCTAGTTGTTTGACTTCAGGGTGACTCGATTTGCACGGGTGTCCTCTCGGTGTAAGGGAGATGCTTTTCTGCTTAGCTACACTCTGGTTTATCCAAGAGCACCTTCCGGTACGCTTACCATGTTACGACTTGCCTCCCCTAAGTTAACAATATATCTGTTTAGGTATATTTGATGGGTGTTATGCGGGGAGAGTGACGGGCGGTGTGTGCGCGCTTCAGGGCCAGTTTCAAGGGGGCACTCTATTCCGCCTTTACTGCTAAATCCTCCTTCAAAAGTGCGTTTCAGCACTTCTTCCGTGTTTACTAAACTAGTAAATGTAGCCCATTTCTTCCCCTCTTATTCACTGCACCTCGACCTGACGTTTTGGGGTAGACCAATTTTGCTTACTGATAAGCCTTCAAAGGGTAAGCTGACGACGGCGGTATATAGGCGGACAAAACAAAAGAGGGTGAGGTTTAACGGGGGTTATCGGTTATAGAACAGGCTCCTCTAGGGGGGTCTAAAGCACCGCCAAGTCCTTTGGGTTTTAAGCTTACGCTCGTAGTACCCTGGCGGATAATTAATGTACTATATTATCGGGGTTTACGGCTAGGCATAATGGGGTATCTAATCCCAGTTTGTGTCCTAGCTTTCGTGGATTCAAAATTTTAAAGCTACTTTCGTTTTAGTTCTTCTTCATCCCGTAACGTATAACAGTCAGGGGAGAATTTGGCTCTAATAGTAATTAGTTTAACCACCCTTTACGCCGCTGTTGATCAATTTGGGTCTCTCGTATAACCGCGGTGGCTGGCACGAGTTTTACCGGCCCTATTAACTGTAATTAAGTCAAGTTTTCACTCATAGCTTAATATTTATTACTGCTGTAATCCCTTGGGGGTGTGGCTAAGCAAGGTGTTGTGGGCTATTTAATGGGCCTGATACCGGCTCCTAGGCTTCTTTAGAAGGCTGTGGGCATTCTCACGGGGATGCGGATACTTGCATGTATAAATTCAGTTAAAACTGATATTAAAGTCAGGACCAAACCTTTGTGCTTGCGAGGCTTTCTAGGGCCCATCTTAACATTTTCAGTGTTATGCTTTAATTAAGCTACACTAGC